TTCTCCACCATGATTATTGTGAAGAGACATCGATCAAAATTAGCCTTGGACAATTTATTTGTGAAAATGTATGTCTATTTAAATACGAACCACACGTAAAAAAATCTGGTCAAATTTTAATTGTTAATGTCGACTTTTTAGTTATAAGATTGGCTAAGCCTTATTTGGCTACTCCTGGAGCAACTGTTCATGGTCATTATGGGAAAATCCTTTACGAAGGAGATACATTAGTTACATTTATATATGAAAAATCGAGATCTGGTGACATAACGCAAGGTCTTCCAAAAGTAGAACAAATCTTAGAAGTGCGTTCGATTGATTCAATATCGATGAACCTCGAAAGGAGAGTTGAAGGTTGGAACGAGCGTATACCAAGAATTCTTGGGATCCCCTGGGGGTTTTTGATTGGAGCTGAGCTAACCATAGCCCAAAGTCGTATCTCTTTGGTTAATAAGATCCAAAAGGTTTATCGATCCCAGGGGGTACAGATCCATAATAGACATATAGAGATTATTGTACGTCAAGTAACATCAAAAGTGTTGGTTTCAGAAGATGGAATGTCTAATGTTTTTTCGCCTGGAGAATTAATCGGATTGTTGCGAGCGGAACGAGCAGGGCGCGCTTTGGACGAATCGATCTGTTATCGGGCAATCTCATTGGGAATAACAAGAGCGTCTCTGAATACTCAAAGTTTCATATCCGAAGCAAGTTTTCAAGAAACCGCTCGAGTTTTAGCAAAAGCTGCTCTACGAGGTCGTATTGATTGGTTGAAAGGCTTGAAAGAGAACGTTGTTCTGGGGGGGATTATACCTGTTGGTACCGGATTCCAAAAATTTGTGCACCGTTCAAGGCAAGACAAAAACATTTATTTGGAAATCAAAAGAAAAAATCTATTCGAGTTGGAAATGGGAGATATTTTGTTACACCATAGAGAATTATTTTGTTCTTACGCGACAAACAATTTCCATGAGACATCAGAACAATCATTTATGCGATTTAATGATTCCTAAGAGCGGATTCATTTTCACTTTAACTATCTTTTAACTATACTGGTCTGATTATTGATTTGGTAATAAATAAAATAAGTAATTAAAAAAATTTATGGTTTGTGCCATGTATCAATGGTCAATCCCCGGTAGAAGGTTCCATCGGAACAATTATTTATTTCTCGGAACAATTATTTATTTCAAGGTACCTCGTCTCTTTGTTAATAATACGAAAAAGAAAAAACAAAAAGGAAGTGTGGGAAAAAATGACAAGAAGATATTGGAACATCAATTTGGAAGAGATGATGGAAGCAGGAGTTCATTTTGGTCATGGTACTAAGAAATGGAATCCTAGAATGGCCCCTTACATTTCTGCAAAGCGTAAAGGTATTCATATTACAAATCTCGCTAGAACTGCTCGTTTTTTATCAGAAGCCTGTGATTTAGTTTTTGATGCAGCAAGTAGGGGAAAAAACTTCTTAATCGTCGGTACCAAAAATAAAGCATCGGATTCAGTAGCATCAGCTGCAATAAGGGCTCGGTCTCATTTTATTAATCAAAAATGGCTCGGTGGTATGTTAACGAATTGGTCCACTACGGAAACGAGACTTTATAAGTTCAGGGACTTAAGAGCAGAAGAAAAGATGGGGAAACTCAACCGTCTCCCCAAAAGAGATGCAGCAATGTTGAAGAGAAAATTATCTACCTTGCAAACATATCTCGGTGGGATCAAATATATGACGGGATTGCCTGATATTGTGATCATCGTTGATCAGCAAGAAGAATATACGGCTCTTCGAGAATGTGCCATTTTGGGGATTCCGACGATTTGTTTAATCGATACAAATTGTGACCCAGATCTTGCAGATATTTCGATTCCAGCCAACGATGACGCTATAGCTTCAATTCGATTGATTCTTAACAAATTAGTATCCGCAATTTGTGAAGGTCGTTCTAGCTATATAAGAAATCGTTGATTATGATTAAGATTAAGAATAATAAAATTAGTTAATGTTAATTATTGGGCAACTCCATAGATTTATTGGATCGGTTACTTTTTTTTTAATTTTTTAAAATAGATAAAAAAAAAGAACTGGGGATATTGATATATATTATGATGTTATGTGATTTCTTGGTATCCTAAATATATGATTAATGATTCAAGTTGGTGAGTTGAGAAAGAAATGGTTGAATCAAACTAATTCCTTTTTTGAAGTTCAATTTCTATCAGAGGACAATATGAATGTTATACCATGTTACATTAAAACACTCAAGGGGTTATACGATATATCGGGTGTAGAAGTAGGCCAACATTTCTATTGGCAAATAGGAGGTTTACAAATCCATGCCCAAGTACTTATCACTTCTTGGGTCGTAATTGCTATCTTGTTAGGTTCAGCCATCATAGCTGTTCGGAATCCACAAACCATTCCGACCGACGGTCAGAATTTCTTTGAATATGTCCTTGAATTTATTCGAGACTTGAGCAAAACCCAGATTGGAGAAGAATATGGACCTTGGGTTCCCTTTATTGGAACTATGTTCCTATTTATTTTTGTTTCTAATTGGTCAGGTGCTCTTTTACCTTGGAAAATCATACAGTTACCTCATGGGGAGTTAGCTGCGCCCACGAATGATATAAATACTACTGTTGCTTTAGCTTTACCCACGTCAGTGGCATATTTTTATGCAGGTCTTACCAAAAAAGGGTTGGATTATTTCGAGAAATACATCAAACCAACTCCAATACTTTTACCAATTAACATCCTAGAAGATTTCACAAAACCTTTATCTCTTAGTTTTCGACTTTTCGGGAATATATTGGCTGATGAATTAGTAGTTGTTGTTCTTGTTTCTTTAGTCCCTTCAGTAGTTCCTATACCTGTCATGTTTCTTGGATTATTTACAAGTGGTATTCAAGCTCTTATTTTTGCAACGTTAGCCGCGGCTTATATAGGCGAATCCATGGAGGGTCATCATTGACTAGTTTTCGAAATAGTCTTTTTTTTTAGCTTATCCCAATTCATGCATGGTTCAAGATAATCTGCTTGGTTGGAGAACATAATAGATATAAATACGTATGAATATATGACCTAGAGTCGTAGGAGAGAAGATGAACGATATTACGGAATTGTAAAAAAAAGATGGGTTGGGGAGGTCACACTAGATGTATGTAATGTCTATAAGTCCAGCCACTTTTTGTGTGGGTTTCGAGGAATGATTCTATAATCCGATTCAATATAAAATGTGGCTAGTTTACGTTATGGAAGAAAGAAATGTATATGTAATATGTATATGTAATATTAGATATTTACTAGTTATATAGTCCTATCTATATATAAATAGAAGTCCTTATGCCTTACCTATATACTAACTAACTATATATATATCTAACTATATGCTATATATATATATGTAATATATATATATATAGCAATATATATAGATAGCAATATATATAGCAAAATAAATAAAGCAAAATAAATAAAAAAAAAAGATATATATATATATGTATTGATATACATATTGATATCGTTATATTGATATATTGATATCGTTGATATCGATCATATTGATATCCATTGCGTATATTGATGATTGCATATATTGATTTGGTTGCAGTTTACTGCATTTAGATTAGATGGATTACAAGATAAGTCAAGTCCTTTCTTCTGTTTCATTTGTGATTGTGGATTGGATGGAAAAACAGATGAACCCAAGGATATAGAAGAGTAAAGAACGAAAGATGGAATGAAAGAATGGTTGGAAAGAAAGAAATGCAATAACTAGAGCCATATATATATGGATTTACAAAAACTTCATCATGGGTAGAAACAAAAAACGAGATATCGAAGTAGTTCTGACGATTCAGTAATATTATCATTAGTTTTTAGTTACTCCGACCCAATAGATCTTAATGATCAAACTTAATGATAAAATTAAGTAATAATTCATTGGTTGATTGTATCATTAACCATTTCTTTTTTTTGGTGCGAGGAACTTACCATGAATCCACTGATTTCTGCCGCTTCCGTTATTGCTGCTGGATTGGCTGTAGGACTTGCTTCTATTGGACCCGGAGTTGGTCAAGGTACTGCTGCAGGCCAAGCTGTAGAGGGTATTGCGAGACAACCAGAAGCAGAGGGTAAAATACGAGGTACTTTATTGCTTAGTCTAGCTTTTATGGAAGCTTTAACAATTTACGGACTGGTTGTGGCATTAGCGCTTTTATTTGCGAATCCTTTTGTTTAATCTAGAAATGTAAAAAAGTACCTTAGATTACATACTTATTTTACTTTTTTTCTTTATTAACTTGAAATTAAATTGTCGTTTGCTTCTTCGAATTATATCAACACTTTACTCCTATAATTACTTATTTGTTGAGACTCCAGGAAGGACTGCTTTGAGGATGAGGAATTACCAGATCACTCGCTTTCTTCCTTCCCGTCCTTAGCTTAGTACAATGGAAATTTTTTTCCTTTTAGGAAACGTTTCCACAAACGATATATTTTGTAATTGAAATGAGACCTAAGACCTAACCTAAATGAAATTACTAGATTTAATCTATTCCCATTAAAAAGGGGGAAATTCAATTAAAAATAAATAAATTGATCAAAAAAGAAAGGGGCGAGCGAAGTAATAGAAAAAGAACTTTGTTCTTTGTCAGTCCTATCTATAAGAGGAAAGCATATGAAAAATGTAACCGATTCTTTCGTTTTCTCACGCCATTGGCCATCCGCCGGGGGTTTCGGGTTTAATACCGATATTTTAGCAACAAATCCAATAAATCTAAGTGTAGTGATTGGTGTATTGATTTTTTTTGGAAAGGGAGTGTGTGCGGGTTGTGTATTTCAAGAATAGGTTGGATCCATCCGGCTGCATTTTACTTTATTTATAGTTATTTTTTACTTTATTTATAGTTATTTATAGTTAAAGTATATTTAGGATAAATAGGAAAAAAGGTGCACGATCTCGACGAATTACTTCTGAATAAATTCAAAAATCATATGTAAG